CTTATGTTCTTCAATCAATTTCTAATTTTCTTATATTTCTTATGTTCGTACTTTCAAGAAACTTTTGTTTAAAGGAGACAAATCAAAATTGAATAATTTCATCTTTGATTTTAGAAAAAAAAAAGAATAAGAAGATTCAATCAAAAATATTGACAGATTGTTTCGGATTCGAATAAAAAACAAATAGAACTAGACTATTAAAAAGGGATCTATTGTTTCAATTTTATCTTTACCGAATTTAAATATCAGAATAGTGAAAAGAGTCCTAATTCGATGAGTTAGATCCACTTACTTTTTGTGAAATAAAATTTGTAAATTTGACGGTAATAATTGCTAAAAATAATTTCTAAATAGGATAGTAATTAAGAAATTTTGAATAGTGGTAATGACTATTATTTCTTAGTAATTTAATAAATGAATAATCTATTTTGTTGAATCATTTTTTAGGCAGTTTAATTGGTTGAGTTTATTTTATTCTAAAATGTGAAACATTATTTCATGCGAATCCATAAAAATTCGGATACGTAAGTATTCGACTGTTACCGTATTACCCGTTAATATTCTTAACCAATTTTCAATGAAAAAAAATTCTAAAAAAAAACATGGAATAAAAAAAGTAATATTAATTCAATCACAATTTCATTTGAGTATGATTTTCTTACAATTCGATTTTTTTTATGATTTTAATTGACGTGTACCAAATTTCTAGACAGCGTGATTTTTTTGAAGACAAATCAAAGCCCCTTATCAGATTTGAACCGATGACTTACGCCTTACCATGGCGTTACTCTACCACTGAGTTAAAGGGGCATTTTTTTTTTATTCGCGAATTAACATCTAACTAGTAAATAATCCATTTGTTTTTTTCGAACTTTTCAATTTGAGTCTATAACACCACTAGAAACTAATTCATTCATATACGAAAAGCTAGGTTGAACTTATCGTATCGGATCCGTGAATATACATAAAAAGTTTTATTAAAAGCTCAACGTAAGGAATTTTTTCATGATCAATAAAAATCAAATGAACTATATTAGTATTGAAATCCCCATTCCGTTCAGTATTAAATAGATCTTAACCTGACCTAAGATATTACTATTTATTAATATTAATACATTGGATAAAATTAATAGACTTGATAACGAAACTTTTTCAGTTATCAATGAAATTCAAATAACAAAAAAAAATACAAAATTTTTCTAACTAATTCAGCTTTATCAATCGATTTCTCATTTGTGACTTACTAAGTTATTCAGTTTCCACTGTTAAGTATGAACTATCGTTTTTTTATGTATCTTACCACTTTACTTTATCTGACCAATAATTGAATCAATGTTAACTCAATTTTATTTTATGCTAGACCAATTAGTTTCGTAAAGTCTCTTTGGAATCGAATTATACAATTTCATTATATTGACAATTTCAAAAAAGTGAACATACTATTTGCATAGTAGGTTTGAAAGACATATAACTGTGCCCCCATCGTCTAGTGGTTCAGGACATCTCCCTTTCACGGAGGCAGCGGGGATTCGACTTCCCCTGGGGGTAGGGTATTACGAAAGGAAGTTGATCATGAATTTTTAATAAGGTTAAAATGGATTCTTCCTGGGTCGATGCCCGAGTGGTTAATGGGGACGGACTGTAAATTCGTTGGCAATATGTCTACGCTGGTTCAAATCCAGCTCGGCCCAAAAAACAAAATCAATAAAATCTATTCGTTAGAATAGTGTATTTTTAATTGACTCATAAAGTAGGATTGGAAGATTGTTACGAATCTCGATGCGTTTTTTTATTCGGAGTCAAAATAGACAATCGAAGAAAACTAATAAAGAATTAGAGTAGGTTAAAACCAAAAACAATTTTTTTTTCTCGACCACATGATTAGTAATCGATCTTAATTTAACATACAAAACCAGAGGCTTACAAATATGTTCCGTAGAAAAACAGGAAAGATCAATGAAAATATCAATGAATATATTTCTTATACCCTCTTCTTTACCCCTACAGCGATCATATCTCTTTTCCTTTGGATATAAAAAAATGGAAAAAGGTTTCATAACAAAATGGAGCGGATAGACTTTCAATTGAATTTTTTTGGGATTGTAGTTCAATTGGTCAGAGCACCGCCCTGTCAAGGCGGAAGCTGCGGGTTCGAGCCCCGTCAATCCCGAGGATCTAAATAAAAAATTTGATACTATCAAAATAAAAAAATACCGAAATTCGTACCCACTTCTTTATTTTGGTAAATAATTTTATTTTGTTACAGAACTGAAGACGATAACAATAGCGTACCCAATTTTCAAACCCTTACGATTCCGTATTTCAAGTGATCTCGTCCTATCTTTGTTGATTTTAATCCTACCGATCCTTCTAGATAGAATGAAATTGAAGAAAGAATCGGATCGTTATCTTTAACCCGATAATGAAAAAGGACCCTTATCTAGATAGACTAAAATTATCATTTTCTTGGTTTGAAAAAATTATTGTTTTCAAGTTGATATGGATAAATGATCTTTGTGTGTTATACTATTCCATTTTCGACGACGAATCGATTTGATAACTAAAATATTGATATTCATAATATCGATCTAATTCGATATTATCGAACTGAGATCCATCCCATTGAATTTGGCGAAGAAAGATTTATCATCTTTATGGGATTAAATCCCGAAGTTATTTTTTTGTGAAGTAAAAAAAAAAAAAAAAGGAAACGCTGACCCTATGGAAGTTAATATTCTCGCCTTTATTGCTACTGCACTCTTCATTTTAGTTCCTACTGCTTTTTTGCTTATAATATATGTGAAAACTGCTAGTCAAAGTGAGTAAAGTAATTTGAATAAAAGAAAGAAAAGAAACGGGTAATTCTTAACTTCTCCTACCTGATTGGGACATGGAGTTCTAGCCTATTTCGAGACTTAGATAAAATAGGTGGACTAAAATCATAAAATCAGTAGTTTTCTATGAGATAGGAGAGTGGCATAGTAGAAAGAACTATAGAGTTCTTTCTACTCCAAATTATCCATTTTTATATTCTACCGTCTAACGTTGACTCTCTAAAGATCTCGAAGACTTACTAACTATTCATTCTAACTAGTTACAATTGGAAATGGATATAATTTATTCATTCAATTGGAAAATGAAATACTCAAATAACTAAAGTATTTTCGGAACAATCTTAATTCTCCATTACTAAAGTTGTTTTTTTAGGAACTCAATACCCCTATTCGGGAATTAGGAACTAGTAACTTTATAGTCCACTTCGTCCCCATACTACAAGCGAAAGGGAAAATGTAAAAACTACCATTAATGCAGCCCAAGCGAGACTTACTATATCCATGTCAATTTTGTCCTCTAACTCGATAAATCAATTTTGATATTATTGTTCAATAAAAATAGTAGACTGACTTGAAGAGAATCAAAAACAACAGTCTAAAAAAGTTTCATCCAAGGGCTTTGATATACTAAGTAATTTGCAAAATCCAATTTCAAAAAATTACAAATTTAAAGAAGACACACTTTCCTGATTCCTAATAGAATCCGACAAGATTAATCCAAACTCAAATCAAATCGGTGGCTTGGAAGTGTCAAGAAATCTTTTCCGAAGAAAAGAAAGATGTAAGACTAAAAACAACTAACTTATTCGTCAATAAGTAAAAAGTCGAAAAAAGGATCTTCCCTAAACTAAAAACGAAAAAAAAAATTATTTATTTGACTCTATTTTGTTTGTATATTTGTCTATATGATATATCAAATTCTTAATTCAATTAAGTAGATTCATTGACTTATTAAGTATTCATGAAGTTACAGATATTACTCTACAAAATGGAGTTTGCCCTTTTTTAGAACTAGTAATAGCTTTCCTGTATCCTTATCAAATATAATTGAAGATCCAGTAAGTAAACAAGCCATTATTCCTCTAAACACTATTATCTCAAGTATATTAGGATTTTTCAATTGTTTTCTTTTTGTTTTAGTTCATTTTTGATTTTGATTTACATGATACTTGAATTTGCTAATAAGGAAATTAGAAGATGTTATGTTTGAGACCGGATCGAATGTTCTGAATTAATCCACTAAGAATCAAACGTCTTTTTTGTGAGTTCCGTTCGCGTGTATGTATTTACCATCTTTTGTTCCATAGGCGGCACCCAGATTTGAACTGGGGAAAAAGGATTTGCAGTCCCCCGCCTTACCACTCGGCCATGCCGCCAACACACGCTAAACTTTCCTAAAAAATCTCTATCACAAACCTGGGAAGTGGCACCCTCAACTTCTTTCGTTTTATATTTCCGTTTCCGTTGATTCAATTCAAAAAATCAATCAGTTCCTTGTTAGTTGAATTGAATTTATATAGTCAATATATTTTGACTAATATAGCAAAACACAGACTATTGAAAGGTTTTTACTTTTTTTATTTAACTAAACAAAAAAAATGAGAATTTGGAGTTAAAAAAAAAACAACGAATAGGAGAAATTGGAAATTGAACCATCAATTTTGGACTATGAATTCAAGACTAAGTGGTGAATTTGAAGACAAATTTGTTACTAATGCTCAAGTCAAATATTCACATTGAAAAAAATAAAGTAATTAATCTTACTTAACTTGATTACTTAGTTACTTTATTTTTTTTTATTCAATTTATATTATAACAATAAATATATGTATATGTAAAGCCCAGAACATCAAACTTTGTCGAGATCCGTGTTTTTTCGGATATAAATAGCTTCTCTTTTATTACTATACCTAAACTCTCGGGAAATGTTTTCCGAATCAATGGAAAACAAACGATAAAAAACACAAATTGAGATCATGTCGAAAATCGGCTATTCAAATCGGAATTGAAATGTAGATACATAACTCAAGTTAATAAGCTTTTTTATGGACTTGATAAATTTCAACCTTTTACTCGATTTATCAATAAATACGAATATCGAAGAATCAATCAAAATTCTATTGCAACTTGACCATGAACTTTTCGGTAATCTTCTGGTCTTAATATTCTATATATAATTCAACTAAAGTACATATTCGGATATAGCGTTTGATCAAATTTTATGTGATTCTGTAAACAGAATAAAAATTCTATCATTGATAGATCAATCCCTACAATTGCATTGCATGAAGAACGATCCAATAATAGAATTTTTGAGTTTTAATAAACGGGAAATTCAAAATGCTGGTGGATAGAAATGAGGGAATGTCTACAATACCTGGATTTAATCAGATCCAATTTGAAGGATTTTGTCGGTTCATTGATCAAGGATTAAAAGAAGAGCTGTCTAAGTTTCCAACAATAGAAGATCCAGATCAAGAAATGGAATTTCAATTATTTGTAGAAAGATATCAATTAGTAGAACCTTTGATAAAAGAACGCGATGCTGTATCTGAATCAATTACATATTCTTCCGAATTATATGTATCTGCAGGACTAATTTGGAAAACCAGTCGAAATATGCAAGGGCAAACAATTTGTATTGGACAAATTCCTTTAATGAATTCCCTCGGAACATTTATAGTAAATGGAATATACCGAATTGTGATCAATCAAATATTGCAAAGTCCTGGTATCTATTATCAGACCGAATTAGACCATAATGGGATTTCGGTCTATACCGGAATCATAATATCGGATTGGGGCGGAAGAGTCAAATTAGAGATTGATAGAAAAGCAAGGATATGGGCTCGGGTGAGTAGGAAACAAAAAATTTCGATTCTAGTTTTATTATCAGCGATGGGTTTGAATCTACGCGAAATTTTAGAAAATGTTTATTACCCTGAGATTTTCTTGTCTTTTCTGAATGATAAGGAGAAAAAAAAAATTGGTTCAAAAGAAAATTCCATTCTGGAATTTTATCAACAATTTACTTGTGTAGGAGGCGATCCTGTTTTTTCTGAATCCTTATGTAAAGAATTGCAAAACAAATTTTTTCAACAAAGATGTGAATTAGGGAGGATTGGTCGTCTAAATCTAAATCGAAGATTGAATCTTGATATACCCACCAACAATACATTTTTGTTACCCCGAGATATATTGGCAGCGGCAGATCTGTTAATTGCAATGAAATTTGGAATGGGTACGCTTGATGATATGAATCATTTAAAAAATAAACGTATTCGTTCTGTTGCCGATCTCTTACAAGATCAATTTGGATTAGCCTTAATTCGTTTAGAAAATGTAGTTAGGGGTACTATATGTGGAGCAATTAGGCATAAATTGATACCGACTCCGCAAAATTTGGTAACTTCAACTCCAGTAACAACTACTTTTGAATCCTTTTTCGGATTACACCCATTATCTCAAGTTTTAGATCGAACTAATCCATTGACACAAATTGTTCATGGTAGAAAATTGAGTTATTTGGGACCCGGAGGATTGACCGGTCGAACGGCTAGTTTTCGAATACGAGATATCCATCCTAGTCATTATGGACGCATTTGCCCAATTGACACCTCTGAAGGAATCAATGTTGGTCTTATTGGATCTTTAGCAATTCATGCAAAGATTGGGTATTGGGGGTCTTTAGAAAGCCCTTTTTATAAAATATATGAAGGCTTCCCAAAAGCACGGATCCTCTATTTATCACCAAATAAAGATGAATACTATATGGTGGCCGCCGGAACCTCTTTGGCATTGAATCGTTCAATTCAAGAAGAACAGGTTGTTCCAGCTCGCTATCGTCAAGAATTTTTGACAATTGCATGGGAACAGGTTCATTTTAGAAGTATTTTTCCCTTCCAATATTTTTCTATTGGAGCGTCCCTAATTCCTTTTATCGAACATAATGATGCGAATCGAGCTTTAATGAGTTCTAACATGCAACGTCAAGCAGTTCCGCTTTCTCGGTCCGAAAAGTGTATTGTTGGAACTGGGTTGGAACGCCAAGTGGCTCTAGATTCCGGGGTTCCTGCGATAGCCTGCCACGAGGGCAAAATAATTCATACGGATATTGACAAAATCATTTTATCGGGCAATGGAGATACTGTAAAGATTCCGTTAGTTATATATCAACGGTCCAACAAAAATACTTGTCTACATCAAAAAATCCAGGTTCAACGGGGTAAATGTATTAAAAAGGGGCAAGTTTTAGCAGATGGGGCTGCCACCGTTGGGGGAGAACTCGCTTTGGGCAAAAACATATTAGTGGCTTATATGCCATGGGAAGGTTACAATTTTGAGGATGCGGTACTTATTAGCGAACGAATGGTATATGAAGATATTTTTACATCTTTTCACATCCGAAAATATGAAATTCAGACTCATGTCACAAGTCAGGGTCCCGAACGGATCACTACTGAAATACCTCATCTAGAAGCCCATTTACTCCGAAATTTAGATAAAAATGGAATTGTCAGGCTGGGATCTTGGGTAGAAACAGGCGATATTTTAGTAGGTAAATTAACTCCGCAATTGGCAAAAGAATCCTCGTACGCTCCGGAAGAGAGATTATTACGAGCCATACTCGGCATTCAGATATCGACTTCAAAAGAAACTTGTCTAAAATTACCTATAGGAGGTAGAGGTCGAGTTGTTGATGTGAGATGGATCCAAAAAAAAGGAGGGTCTAGTTATAACCCAGAAACCATTAGGGTATATATTTTACAGACACGAAAAATTAAAGTAGGTGATAAAATCGCTGGAAGACATGGAAATAAGGGCATCATTTCAAAAATTTTGCCTAGACATGATATGCCTTATTTACAAGATGGAAGACCTATTGATATGGTCTTGAATCCATTAGGAGTACCTTCAAGAATGAATGTCGGGCAAATATTTGAATGTTCGCTCGGGTTAGCGGGGGATTTGCTAGATCGACATTATCGAATAGGTCCTTTTGATGAAAAATATGAACAAGAGGCCTCTCGCAAATTAGTGTTTTCTGAATTATATGAAGCGAGCAAGAAAACAGCTAATCCCTGGGTATTTGAACCCGAATATCCGGGAAAAAGTAAATTATTTGATGGACGAACGGGAGAGCCTTTTGAACAGCCTGTTATAATAGGCAAGCCTTATATCTTGAAATTAATTCATCAAGTTGATGATAAAATACACGGACGTTCCAGTGGACATTATGCACTTGTTACCCAACAACCACTTAGAGGAAGAGCGAAGCAAGGGGGTCAGCGAGTGGGAGAAATGGAGGTTTGGGCTCTTGAGGGATTTGGGGTTTCTCATATTTTACAAGAGATGCTCACATATAAATCGGATCATATTAGAGCGCGACAAGAAGTTCTTAGTACTACGGTGATTGGAGAAATAATTCCCAAACCTCAGGATGCTCCCGAATCTTTTCGATTACTGGTTCGAGAACTACGATCTTTGGCTTTGGAACTGAATCATTTCCTTATATCTGAGAAAAATTTTCAGATGACTAGGAAGGAAGTTTAATCGTAATGAATTCCAATATTTCTATATGATCGATTGGTATAAACATCAGCAACTCCGAATTGGATTAGTTTCACCTCAACAAATAAGTGCTTGGGCCACAAAAATACTTCCGAATGGACAGATTGTGGGAGAAGTGACCAAACCCTATACTTTTCATTACAAAACCAATAAACCAGAAAAAGATGGATTATTTTGTGAAAGAATTTTTGGACCTATAAAAAGTGGAATTTGCGCTTGTGGAAATTATCGCGTAATCGGAGATGAAAATGAAGATCCAAAATTTTGTGAACAGTGTGGCGTTCAGTTTGTTGATTCTCGAATACGAAGATATCAAATGGGCTACATCAAATTGGCATGCCCAGTAACTCATGTATGGTATTTGAAACGACTTCCTAGTTATATCGCGAATCTTTTAGATAAACCTCTTAAAGAATTGGAGGGCTTAGTATACTGCGATGTGTGATTTGATTGAAATTCTTTTTTTTTTTACAGTTTCGAAATAATAAACTGTCATCCTAGTTAATCGAATTGGGATGCCTTAGCTCTGACATGTTTCTTTCCAAAAAGAACATGAAACTCAGAATTGGGGGTTTTAGTCAATATTCCCCTCAAAAATGGAATTGGTCTATGGTCATTTCAGTAACAACTACATAAAAATTTCGAGTTGGACCTTGTGAAACTAGACTTTCTTGGGTGGGATAAAATTAATTCTTTTACTTTTTTTTTTTAACGTTAAAAAAAAAAAGAAAGGGAGATTGTTTATACGCAAGTACACAAAAAAGTCATGGCATGGTTTTAGGAATCTATACATCGCATATAGGTTTCAATAGCATAGTATAACCATCGAGGTGAATTTGGAACCTAAATGATCAAATGGAAGGTAAGAAAACATAGACAAGTAAATCCCGTATGAATTTCCCATAGTTTGGAATTGCTCATTCGCAGGGAAGTAGACTACTCAAGAATTTGACATTTTTGAATTTGAAGTTGGAATTGGGAGAATTGATGGGAATAAAGAATCTCGAAATTCTTCACATCGCCAAAGAGGACTGAATCCAAGAAATGCTGCATGGTCCTCCATGATAACTTGAGTAACGAGTAGCTCTTTGGTACGTTTTCCTTAGTTTGAAATAAAACAAGGTTTCTTTCGCTTTCTTTCGTGTCGAGCTGCTTGAGCCGGATGAAAGGAAACTTTCATGTCCGATTTTGAAAGGGGGGGCAATCTTTTAGGATCCTATCCAAATTTTTCTTTTGCTAGGCCCATAGCTAAAAAACCGACTTTCTTACGATTACGAGGTTCATTTAAATATGAAATCCAATCTTGGAAATATAGTATTCCACTATTTTTTACTACCTATGGCTTCAATACATTTCGAAATAGAGAAATTGCTACTGGTGCTGGCGCTATTCGAGAACAATTAGCCGATTTGGATTTGCGAATTATTATAGATTTTTCGTCGGTAGAATGGAAAGTTTTAGGGGAAGAAGGTCCTGCCGGAAATGAATGGGAAGATCGAAAAATAGGTAGACGAAAAGATTTTTTGGTTAGACGCATCGAATTAGCTAAGCATTTTATTCGAACAAACATAGAACCAGAATGGATGGTTTTATGTCTATTACCAGTTCTTCCTCCGGAACTAAGACCGATTATTCAGCTAGATGGGGGGAAACTAATGAGTTCCGATATTAATGAACTGTATCGTAGAGTTATCTATCGGAATAATACTCTTACTGATCTATTAACAACAAGTAGATCTACACCCGGAGAATTAGTACTGTGTCAGGAAAAATTAGTACAAGAAGCCGTGGATACACTTCTTGATAATGGAATCCGAGGCCAACCAATGAGGGACGGTCATACTAAAGTTTACAAATCTTTTTCGGATATAATCGAAGGGAAAGAGGGAAGATTTCGTGAAACTATGCTTGGTAAACGAGTTGATTATTCGGGGCGTTCCGTCATTGTTGTAGGACCTTCACTTTCATTACATCAATGCGGATTGCCTCGCGAAATAGCCATAGAGCTATTTCAGACATTTGTAATTCGGGGTCTAATTAGACAACATTTTGCCTCAAATATTGGAGTTGCTAAGAGTAAAATTCGGGAAAAAGAGCCCATTGTCTGGGAAATACTTCAGGAAGTAATGCAGGGGCATCCTGTATTACTCAATAGGGCCCCCACTTTGCATAGATTAGGTATACAAGCATTTCAACCCATTTTAGTAGAGGGACGTGCCATTTGTTTACATCCCTTAGTTTGTAAGGGATTCAATGCAGATTTTGATGGGGATCAAATGGCTGTTCATATACCTTTATCAGTAGAGGCGCAAGCGGAAGCTCGTTTACTTATGTTTTCGCATATGAATCTCTTGTCTCCAGCTATCGGAGATCCTATTTGCGTACCCACGCAAGATATGCTTATGGGTTTATATATATTAACAAGCGGGAATCGAAGAGGGATTTATGCCAATAGATATAATGCATCCAATCGAAAAACTCATCAAAATGAATCAATTGACCATAATAATAATAAGTATATGAAAGAACCGTTTTTTTGTAATTCCTATGATGCAATTGGCGCTTATTGGCAAAAAAAAATTGGTTTAAATAGTCCTTTATGGATCCGATGGCAAGGACATGAAGGTGTTATTGCTTCAAGAGAAACGCCTCACCAAGTTCACTATGAGTCTATGGGTACCTATCAGGAAATTTATGAAAACTATCTAATACTACGAAGTATAAAAAAAAAAATTCTTTGTATATACATTCGAACCACTGTTGGTCATATTTCTCTTTATCGAGAAATTGAAGAAGCGATACAAGGTTTTTCTCAAGCCTGTGCAGCCAAATTTTTTATAGGTATAGAAACAAAGGTTTGAGATAGACTATTGGTACATTAGTGACACAAATTCATATTTCTTCCGGTTTCCTCGAGTAGAGACATAATTTGTTACTTTCTATACGAATTCGAATTGAGAAAAGTAAGTTTTTCAATCATTGACTCAAATTCATTGTCGAACCCGACTTAACGAAAAATGGAGGTATTTATGGCCGAACGGGCCAATTTGGTCTTTCCCAATAAAGTCATAGATGGAACTGCCATTAAAAGAATTATTACTAGATTAATAGAGCATTTCGGAATGGCATATACATCCCACATACTGGATCAAGTAAAAACTGTGGGTTTCCAACAAGCCACTGCTACATCCATTTCATTAGGAATTGATGATCTTTTAACAATACCTTCTAAGGGATGGTTAGTTCAAGATATTGAACAACAAAATTTTATTTTTGAAAACCACTACCGTTATGGAAATGTACATGCGATAGAAAAATTACGCCAATCCATTGAGGTATGGTATGCTACAAGTGAGTATTTACGACACGAAATGACTCTTAACTTTCGGATGACAGACCCGTTCAATCCTGTGCATATAATGTCTTTTTCGGGAGCTAGAGGAAATGCATCTCAAGTTCACCAATTAGTAGGTATGAGAGGATTAATGTCAGATCCTCAAGGGCAAATGATTGATTTACCTATTCAAAGTAATTTAGGAGAAGGACTGTCATTAACCGAATATATTATTTCTTGTTATGGAGCTCGAAAGGGAGTTGTGGATACCGCTGTACGAACATCCGATGCTGGATATCTTACGCGCCGACTTGTTGAAGTAGTTCAACACATTGTTGTACGGCGAACAGATTGTGGGACCACCCGAGGGATTTCTGTGAGTCCTCGAAAGGAGATGATACCAGAAAGAATTTTTATCCAAACCTTAATAGGTCGCGTATTAGCAGACAATCTCTATATAGGTCGACGTTGCATTGCCATCCGGAATCAAGATATTGGGGTCGGACTTATCAATCGATTTATAAACTTTCCCTCAATCCCAATATCTATTCGAACTCCTTTTACTTGTAGGAGTACCGCTTGGATCTGTCGCTTGTGTTATGGGCGGAGTCCTACTCATGGAGATTTGGTAGAATTGGGAGAAGCTGTAGGGATTATTGCGGGGCAATCCATTGGAGAGCCGGGTACTCAACTAACATTAAGAACATTTCATACTGGCGGAGTATTCACAGGGGGTATCGCAGACCATGTACGAGCACCTTCTAATGGAAAAATTAAATTTAATGAAGATTTGGTTCATCCGACACGTACACGTCATGGCCATCCAGCTTTTTTATGTTATATAAATTTGGATTTAATTATTGAGAGTCAAGATACTGTACATAACGTGACTATTCCACCCAAAAGTTTTCTTTTAGTTCAAAATTCTCAATATGTAGAATCCGAACAAGTGATTGCTGAAATTTGTGCGGGAGCATCTACTTTGAATTTTAAAGAGAAGGTTCGAAAACATATTTATTCTGAATCAGAAGGGGAAATGCACTGGAGTACTAATGTCTACCATACACCTGAATTTACATATAGTAATGTCCATCTCTTAGCAAAAACAAGCCATTTATGGATATTATCAGGACACACGTACAAATTAAACATAGGAACTGTTTCAGTATATAATGATCAAGATCAAATAAACACCCATTTTCTTTCTATGGAAAGAAAAGATAGTTGGAGTCAAGCAGGCGATAATGATCAAGCTAACTACAAATTTTGTAGTTTACCGATTTTGAATAAAAATGAAAAAAAGATTCTTAATGATTCAAAATTCGATCAAATCCTATGTATTGGTTGTTGTAATCGTAACTCCACTGCTATTCTTCACGAAAATTTTTTTTTATTATCAAAAAGGCGAAAAAATAGATTTATTGTTCCATTTCAATCCATTGAAGAGCGGGAAACAGAAAAACTGACCCACTTTCACATTGCAATTGAAATGCCCCCAAATGGTATTTTGCGTAGCAATAGTATTTTTGCTTATTTTGACGACCCCCAATACCAAAGAAGGAGTTCCGGTATTACTAACTATGGTACTTTAGGCGTGCATTCAATAGTCAAAAAAGAAGATTTGATTGAGCATCGCGGAGTCAAAGAATGGAATCCAAAAAACCAAATCAAAGTCAATCGCTTTTTTTTCATTCCCGAAGAAGTTTATATTTTATCCGAATCTTCGCCTTTAATGGTACGGAACAATAGTATCATTGGAAAAGATACCCCAATCACTTTGAATATTAAAAGTAGAGTAGGTGGATTGGTTCGCGTGGAGAAAAAAAAAAAAAAATTGGAACTTAAAATATTTTCTGGAGATCTTCATTTTCCAGGAGAGATAGATAAGATCTCCAGACACAGTGGTTTTTTGATACCACCTGGAACACGACAAACGAATTCGCCCAATTCTAACGAATCTACACAAGTTAAAAACTGGATCTATGTCCAATGCCTTACACCGAGTAAAAAAAAGTATTTTGGTTTAGTTCGTCCAGTAATCAGATATGAAATAGCTGACGGTATCAATCTAGAAACGATTTTTTCTCAGGATTTATTACAAGAAAACGATAATTTGAAACTTCGAGTTGTCAATTATATTCTCTATGGCAATAGTAAACCAATTCTGGGAATTTCGGATACAAGTATTCAATTAGTTCGTACTGGTTTAGTATTGAATTGGGAACAACACAAAAAGAATTTTTTTCGTGAAGAGGCTTGTGCTTCTTTTGTTGAAGTTCGTACCCAAGGGATTAGTCAGGATTTCCTAAAAATAAACTTAGTGAAATCCCCTATTTCATTTATCAGCAGAAAAAGACAGGATTCATCAGATTTCGAATTAATCTCATCTTCTAGGACCTATAGTAATCCATTTTTTTCAATTTTGTCTAACCCAAGCACAAAGATTCAACAATCAATTAACCATAAACAACATCATGGAACTTTTAGTACTGTATTGAAACGAACTAAAAAATGCCAATCGTTGATACTTTTGTCATCATTAAATTGTTTTCGAATAGATCCAGTCAAGAATGTAAAAGATTCCACTGTACTAAACGAATCAATTCAAATAAATTATTTTAGTCCAACTCGGAATTCCTTGTTTGGACCGTTAGGGACAACTCTTCAAATTTTAAACTCTTTTTCCGTTTCGAATTTTATAACTCATAATCCAATCTCAGTAACTAAATATTTGAAACTTGATAATTTGAATCAGCGTTTTCAAATGATGAAATTGTTTTTAATCGATGAAAATTGGAGAATTGTAAATTTTGATCCTTGTGGTAGCCGCGTTTTAAATTCATTTAATTTGACTTGGGCTTTTCAGAATCATAATTATAATTGGAATTATTACGATCAAAAAGTGACACTAATTATTCTGGGAGAATTTTTTTGTGAAACCGGCTCTAAATCTAAAGAAGGACCTACAATCCGATCCGGTCAAATTATAATTGTTGACCTTGATTCTCTAGTAGTAAGATCGGCTAAACCTTATTTGGCTACTCCGGGAGCAACGGTTCATGGGAATTATGGAGAAATCCTCTCTGCCGGAGATACTTTAGTTACATGTATATATGAAAAATCAAGATCGGGTGATATAACACAAGGTCTGCCAAAAGTAGAACAAGTCTTAGAAGTACGGTCAATTGAGTCAATATCCTCAAATCTCGAAAAGCGAGTTGAGAGTTGGAACGAGTGTATAACAAGAATTTTTGGAATTCCGTGGGGATTCTTGATTGGGGCGGAGCTAACGCTAGTGCAAAGTCGTATCTCTTTGGTTAACAAAATCCAAAAGGTTTATCGGTCCCAGGGGGTGCAAATCCATAATAAGCATATAGAAATTATTGTTCGACAAATAACATCCAAAGTTTTGGTTTCAGAAGATGGAATGTCTAATGTTTTTTTACCCGGAGAACTAATTGGATTGTTGCGAGCAGAACGAACAGGACGCGCTTTGGAAGAATCAATTTGTTATCGATCCGTCTTATTAGGAATAACGAGAACATCTCTGAATACTCAAAGTTTCATATCCGAGGCGAGCTTTCAAGAGACGGCTCGTGTTTTATCAAAAGCTGCTCTCCGTGGTCGTATCGATTGGTTGAAAGGCCTAAAAGAAAATGTTGTTTTAGGTAGTTTGATCCCCCTTGGAACTGGATTCCCCGGATTAGTGCAGCAGTCAAAGCAATCTCAAAATTTACTTTTCAAAATAAAAAAAAATAATTTTTTTGATGGTGAAATGAGAAATATTTTGTTACACCACAGAGAGTTCTTTGATTCGTGTATTTCAAAAACTTGATACGATAGAACAATCAATTTTTGAATTTTTTACATTTCTTTAATAGATTCCCGACTTTTTTTAGTCTTAATTTGGACTAATTTTTATATTTTTTTGTTATAGTAATAGAAAAAAAAAATCACTAGAAATTAATCGAATAATAGCAAGCAATACCACGAAATTGATTGCTTGGGTCCTGTCCCAATGGGACAATCGACAGCAAAAGAGAAGGTTCCATGGGAACAATTATATATTTCAGATTGCAAGATGTTTCATCTCTTTTTTTTTTTCAAAGAACAAACAAGAGAGGGAGTGTGAGGAAAAATGCTAAGAAGATATTGGAACATTAATTTGGAAGAGATGCTCGAAGCGGGAGTTCATTTTGGTCATGGTAGTAAAAAATGGAATCCACGAATGGAACCTTATATCTCTGCAAAACGTAAAGGTATTCATATTACAAATCTTACTAAAACTGCTCGTTTTTTATCCGAAGCTTGTGATTTAGTTTTTGATGCAGCAAGCAGACGAAAACAATTTTTAATTGTTGGTACGAAAAAAAAAGTAGCGGATTCGGTAGTTCGGGCTGCAAAAAAAGCACGATGTCATTATGTTAATAAGAAATGGCTTAGCGGACTTTTAACAAATTGGTCCACTACCGAAATGAGACTTCAAAAATTTCGGGATTTACGAATAAAACAAAAGACAGGGGAATTGAACCGTCTTCCAAAAAGGGATGCGGCTCGAGTGAAGAGACAGTTATCGCACTTGCAAACATATCTCTACGGGATAAAATATATGGCGGGATTGCCCGATATTGTGATAATTCTTGATCAGCAAGAAGAATATAGGGCTCTTCGAGAATGTCTCACTTTGGGAATTCCAACAATTTGTTTAAGTGATACAAATTGTGACCCAGATCTTGCGGATATTTCGATTCCTGCCAATGATGATGCTATAGCTTCAATTCGATTAATTCTTAACAAATTGATATTTGCAATTTGTGAAGGTCGTTCTAGCTATATACAAGAGCTCTGATTAATAATTAAGATACATATACAGAATATTAGATATATCAAATTGTTTTGTAAACACCATCCATTTTGGAATCGGTTACTATTTTTTTTTAATTACGGAAACTAGATAAATAAATCTGTAAAACGGATGTAAAAAGTTCGTGGCCAACAAACCTAAACTAGCTAATTTTAGTTAGCACATTGAAAAAAAAGGGCGAATCAAAATAATTTCTTTAAACGTTTTCTTTCAGAGGGCAATATGACTGTTTTATCATGTTCCAGCAGCACATTAAAGGGTTTATATGATCTATCTGTTGTCGAAGTAGGCCAACATTTTTATTGGAAACTCGGAACTTTCCAAGTCCATGCCCAAGTCCTTATAACTTCTTGGGTGGTAATTGCTATTTTATTAGGCTCGGCCATTGTAGCTCTTCGGAATCCACAAACCATTCCCACAGGGGGTCAAAATTTCTTTGAATATGTCCTTGAATTTATTCGATCCGTCAGTAAAACCCAAATTGGGGAAGAATATAGTCCCTGGGTTCCTTTTATTGGAACTTTATTTCTTTTTATTTTTGTTTCGAATTGGTCGGGTGCGCTTTTACCTTGGAAACTTATAGAGTTACCGCATGGCGAGTTAGCTGCACCTACGAATGATATAAATACTACCGTTGCTTTAGCTTTACTTACGTCAATAGCCTATTTTTATGCCGGACTTAGTAAAAAAGGTTTAAGTTATTTTGGTAAATATATTCAACCAACTCCAATTCTTTTACCGATTAATATTTTAGAAGATTTTACAAAACCCTTATCACTTAGCTTTCGACTTTTTGGGAATATATTAGCGGATGAATTAGTGGTTGTTGTTCTTGTTTCTTTAGTACCTCTAGTGGTTCCTATACCTGTCATGCTTCTTGGATTATTTACAAGTGGTATTCAAGCTCTTATTTTTGCAACTTTAGCTGCTGCTTATATAGGTGAATCCATGGAAGGGCATCATTGATTCATTTTCCATTTTTTTTTTTTAGATTCTTCCAATAAAATAAACAAAAAAAAAAAAAGTTTTCTAGTCTCAATTGAGTCGCATTTGAGTCTTTTTTTAAGCAATTTTACAATTCACTAAAAAAGTGCTGATTGGGATTACTCAATTCCTATTGATTGGTTAGGATAATCATAACAATAAGTGACTCGTTTCTAATTTCAAAATGAAAGTGAAAGAAATGACTATCTGGTTTACGTTATACAAGAAACACATGTATATGTAATAGTAAGTATTAACTAATTATGTATGGATATAAATAATCTCTTTTACGACTATTACTAATTGAGATTCTGATTGATTGGAATCCCTAGTGTAGATGGTTGACTAGTCTTCTACGTCAATTCCAAATTGCTAACTACTTTATTTTGTAGATATGCCGATTCAATAAAAATAGGATAAAGAGCGCTAGACTGAGTAATTCATAATTTTTAGTTAGTGTATGATTGTATCATTAACCATTTCCGTTTTTTTTTTTTTTTTTGGTGCGAGGACTTTTTCATGAATCCATTGATTTCTGCCGCTTCCGTTATTGCTGCTGGCTTGGCCGTTGGGCTTGCTTCGATTGGACCTGGGGTTGGTCAAGGTACTGCTGCAGGACAAGCTGTAGAAGGTATCGCGAGACAACCGGAAGCCGAAGGGAAAATCCGGGGTACTTTATTGCTTAGTTTAGCTTTTATGGAAGCTTTAACCATTTATGGACTTGTTGTAGCCTTAGCCCTTTTATTTGCAAATCCGTTTGTATAATCGAATTTTAACAAACAATCTTTTTTTGTTTTGACTTGGGATTTGATGATTGTTTTTTTTTTTTTTGCAATTCTATCCCAAGTTGATACTTAGAACTATTTAGTAGTACTTAGGTTTTTTGGTACAATAACCCATGGGAAGGACTGATTTAGGGATCAGGAATTAGTATATCGATTCGCTTTCTTCCTTCCCATTCATCTATTGATTCAATTCAATTTTACGTAAATTTAGTCTTGGAACCACGTAACTATTTCGTGATTCATATAGCCTTGGGAGTGAATATCATATTCGAATATATTTGGTTTTATTCCCAATACAGGTTTCTAATTGGAAATCGATTTCCAAATAGAAGTGAGTCTGAATTTATTTCAAACGAGGCAAAGCACTAAATAAAACGGAATCAAATAGTAAATAATTCAAACTAAAATAAAATAATAATAAAATTATTCACTTTAGAACTCAAAGAACTAAATAACTAATAGTCTAATTCATTTTAGAATAATAAAAATGAATAAATCGAATCTATACGAACTATAAAAAAAATAGAGAATTAATCTGTCTATACTAGAAGAGGAGATCCTATGAAAACAGTAACCGATTCTTTCGTTTTTTTGGCTCACTGGCCATCCGCCGGGAGTTTCGGATTCAATACCGATATTTTAGCAACAAATCCAATAAATCTAAGTGTAGTCCTTGGTATATTGATTTTTTTTGGAAAGGGAGTGTGTGCGAGTTGTTGATTTCACGAATCGGCTGAATTGATCCAGCTGCACTTTTTTTTAGTTTAACTAAGACAAAAACTGTGCATAATCCTGCGAATTACTTATGAATAAATTCACACCTCATCTGTAAGAACCATAGCATTTCGTGATTTATTGGTAAATAAACTTTGATTCTCTAGAAACCAATATTGAGGAACCAGTAACATGGTTAAATCGAAACTTTTTAAAGTCCAGACATAGCAAAGTATTCTTTCTACTTCATACTATAAGGTTACTAACGTTAATTACTACAATGTTACTAACGTTAATAAAAACAAAGGTTTACAAAAAAATGAATAATTGAAAGTTGTTTTTGACATACAACACTCATGTCAAAAACCTGATTTAAACTCATTTATTTTTAATAAAAAATAAATGAGGGAGTTCATCCAATCTTCTTCAATGCTCAATTGATAACCTATAGATAAAAAAATTGTTTGGATTTGAAGAAAAAAAGAAACAACTCTACTGACAATTAATTGTTTGATACAAAGAGTCCTCCGAATATTTCAATCGTAAATTAGTTGACTAGTGGTTTTTGAATATCAATTGTCAATTGAGATACAAGAAAAAGAGGATAGGCTCAATACAGTCGAAAACGATATGGAAATTTACCATAAGAAATTGAACTAGTTGAGCGTGAGAGCCAAATGAATTGAAAAATTCATGTTTGGTTCGGGAAGGGATTATGAAAATTTTTTAATGAATGGAAAAATAATCTACTTTCATTAAGTGATTTATTAGATAATCGAAAACAGAGGATTGTGAATACAATTCGAAATTCTGAAGAATTACGTCAAGGGGCTATTGAACAGTTACAGAAAGCCCAACTTCGCTTACGCCAAGTCGAAATTGAAGCGGATCAGTATCGAGTGAACGGATACGGGGAGATAGAACGAGAAAAATTGAATTTAATTAATTCAACTTCGGAAACCTTAGAACAATTCGAAAATTCCAACAATGAAATAATTAATTTTGAACAAGAAAGGGCACTTAATCACGTGCGACAACGAGTTTTCCAACAAGCCTTAGAAGGAGCTTTAGGAACTCTGAATAGTCGTTTAAACAACGAATTACATTTACGTACCATCAGTGCTAATATTGGCATGTTGGTAACAATAAAAGAAATAACTGATTAGTCCTTCTGCTATAGTCTAGGGGCATTATTTTTTTTTCAACAAAGGAAGAAATACTCATGGTAACCATTCGAGCCGACGAGATTAGTAATATTATTCGTGAACGTATTGAGCAATATAATAGAGAAGTAAAGATTGTAAACACGGGGACCGTACTTCAAGTAGGCGATGGTATTGCTCGTATTTATGGTCTTAATGAAGTAATGGCCGGTGAATTAGTCGAATTTTCAGAGGGTACGATAGGAATTGCTCTTAATTTGGAATCCCATAATGTTGGTGTTGTCTTAATGGGTGACGGTTTGCTGATACAAGAGGGAAGTTCGGTAAAAGCAACAGGAAAAATTGCTCAGGTTCCTGTGAGTGAAGCTTATTTAGGTCGTGTTATCAACGCTCTCGGTAAACCTATTGATGGTCGCGGTGAAATTGCATCTTCGGAATCTCGGTTAATTGAATCGCCTGCTCCGGGTATTATTTCAAGACGGTCCGTGTATGAGCCGCTTCAAACAGGACTTATAGCTATTGATTCAATGATCCCGATAGGACGTGGGCAACGAGAATTAATTATTGGGGATAGACAGACCGGGAAAACGGCAGTAGCCACAGATACAATTCTAAATCAACAAGGACAGAATGTAATATGTGTTTATGTAGCTATTGGTCAAAAAGCATCTTCGGTAGCTCAAGTAGTGACTACCTTACAGGAAAGAGGAGCAATGAAATATACTACTATTGTAGCCGAAACAGCAGCTTCCCCAGCTACATTACAATACCTCGCTCCTTATACAGGCGCGGCTTTAGCTGAATATTTCATGTATCGTAAACAACATACTTTAATCATTTATGATGATCTTTCCAAACAAGCGCAGGCTTATCGTCAAATGTCACTTTTATTACGCAGACCACCCGGCCGTGAAGCTTATCCAGGAGATGTTTTTTATTTACATTCACGCCTTTTAGAACGAGCCGCAAAATTAAGTTCGAGTTTAGGGGAAGGCAGTATGACTGCGTTACCAATCGTTGAGACCCAATCCGGAGATGTTTCCGCTTATATTCCTACTAATGTAATTTCCATTACTGATGGACAAATATTCTTATCGGCTGATCTATTCAATTCTGGAATCCGACCTGCGATTAATGTCGGTATTTCCGTTTCGCGAGTCGGATCCGCAGCTCAAATTAAAGCGATGAAACAAGTTGCTGGGAAATTAAAATTAGAATTGGCCCAATTTTTAGAATTAGAAGCCTTTGCGCAATTCGCTTCTGATCTGGATAAAGGTAGTCAGAATCAATTGGAACGAGGACGACGTTTACGTGAGTTACTAAAACAATCACAATCAAATCCTCTAACAGTGGACGAACAAATAATGACTATTTATGCCGGAACGAATGGATATCTTGATTCATTCGAAATTGGACAAGTACGAGATTTTCTTGATGAGCTACGGACTTACTTAAAAAATAATAAACCTCAGTTCCAAGAAATCATCTCTTCTACGAAAACATTTACGAAAGAAGCGGAAAACCTTTTAAAAGAAGCTATTCAAGAACAGACGCAACGTTTTCGACTTAAGTAACAAGTCTAACGAAATTGATTTTCTCCGTTTATTAGGATATACCTAAACTAAAAATCGACCAATAGTTAACCAAAAATGGAACTAAAACCCCGAAAAAAAAAAGAATACTAGAAATGCAAAAGTTACGCGGCCAAGAAAAATTCTCTATTTAACGTTCGAAAATCTTCTAAAATGCCAACTATTACTAAAAATAGATATACTACTAGATGAAAAAATCCTGCGTCCAATAGGATTTGAACCTATACCAAAGGTTTAGAAGACCTCTGTCCTATCCATTAGACAATGGACGCTTTTTGATTTCCCTTTTTTATTCGTTTTTTGGAATCTCTTTCCTCTATAATATCCTTCCTAATTTAGAAAAACTAGTGATAAGTGAGATCAGTTAGAAAATTCTCTTATCTTATATTCTTAGTTGACTTATCTTATATTCTTAGTTGACTTATCTTATATTCTTAGTTGACTTATCTTATATTCTTAGTTGATTTTAATCTCACTTAAATATCGAAATTTCTTTTGTTTGCTAAAAAAAGAAACCCCCTTTGATGGAATATTAGTGCAGTAAATAAGTAATAAATTCTTGACTCGCGATAAAAAAACGTACTGTAAATCTAGGTATCCAAAATTACAATTTTACAAAAAAAAAAAAAAGAAATAATGAAATAATAAAGTAGGCAATCTAAAATAAAAATACTAGTAAGTTTATTTTTTTTTTTTTAGTATTATTAATCTAAAAAAAAAAATTATGCATGATAAATAAAATCAAAAAACACGTTTTCTTTTATTTTGTGATTCTGCGTATTCAAATTTTGGGTAGTAGAATAATTAGATCAACTTCCGATAGATAGAATCTATCAAACGAAAAAAAAAAACGAACTTTATTTAATAGCATATACTCCTATTGAGTCCTATTGATGGATAACGATAAAAAAAAGATCGAAAAACAAAAGAAAAAGTTCTCTATTCTCGCTAAGGTATAATCCTTAATGAGTGTATAGGGTGAGAGCGGGTAGCGGGAATCGAACCCGCATCGTTAGCTTGGAAGGCTAGGGGTTATAGTCGATGTTTATTCATTCTATTAAACATCTCTAATTCAAAACAGAACATGAAACTTTGGTTTCATTCGGCTCCTTTATGGAATAGGTAAAAATTGGTAAATATGATCTCGCCAACTAATCCATACGATGCACGCAAAAACAAGTGAACCATACACTATCCATAATATCTATGTCAGCCCCTGGGGTTTGTTTATTTAATTGAATCCTTTTTTAATAACTCGCTTGCTAGATAATCCCTCTAGATGGGGGATTTAAATATTCTTTCTAGTTACTTCGTTCTATATTTCGATTTGAGTTTTTCTGAACAATCTTTAGGAAAAGAAGTTTTTTTTTTCGACCGAGCTAAAACAAGATCGATGTCTTTAGTAAACCAAAGTCATCGTTTACTGCTTAATTAGATTTTGCTTTCCTTTCGATTATTTAAAATAAATAAACGAAAAAAAGATTTAGTTACGATTCGAAATAGAGGAAATCTAAATTTCTTTATCCATAGATCTGGTATTATACTTAGTTTATTGGAAGTATGGATCCAATTTCCAAAATTATGTTTCATAATTTGCTAATCCAATTGTTTTATTGATTCTCGGATCCAAATTATGAGAATGTATATTTTTCCTTGAGTTTTTCATTGATAGGTAAAGGAGTTCCTCCTTTTAAGAAATAAAGTTTTTGTTCGGAATAGGAACCGAAAGATCCTCTAACAAATCCTTAGAGGTAGACTTACTAAAACGAATCACACTTTTACCACTAAACTATACCCGCTACGATTTGATTATTGTATATAAAAAAACCTTTTGTCAAGTAATAGCATAGAAAGTGGGTCAGAAAAAGAGAGTTAGAATATTCGTTTTTTAGAAGAACCACCAAGATTTTGAAAAATGCAAAAAAAAAACTACGAATACTTAAATAAAAAAAAAAGGTACTCTATTTTTGGGGATAGATTTTTTTAGTTTAGCCAATCCATATAACAAATTCAACTTTTTTCTATTTTAACTTGGTAGTTCTATTTTAAACGTTTTTTTTTAATTAATATAAATCTATATGAGAACTTTTTTTTTTCGTTTTGAATCGAATTTAAAATCAACTCAATTCAAACAAGATAGTTTCTTTTGTATGTTTCGAAATTGAAGAGTTAAAAAAATACAAAAGAAACTATCTTAGTCGGTAAAGAAATCCAATTCGAGGAAGAGAAGTTTTTTTTTCAATTTTTCAAAAAAAAAAAAACGATTTCGAAAATGGATTCCCCAAAAATACGAAAACTAATGAAATAAAAATCTATCCTATATATTATAATAAGAATACGGAAACCAAGAATAAGTAAAAGAACGACAAAAAAGGGACACAAGCACTGTTCTTTTTTTGTAATCTTCCTTATTTTGTAAGATAGGATTATGATAACAAGTGTAATTAACCAACCCTTTTCGGAAAGATGGCTGAGTGGCCTAAAGCGTCGGATTGCTAATCCGTTGTACGAATTTTTTGTACCGAGGGTTCGAATCCCTCTCTTTCCGGCTGAGTGCTTGGTCTTGTTTTTTTTTTTTTATTATTATTATTCTCTTTAATAATGTATTTGAAACGTTATTAAATGAAATAGTTAACAATGGAGAAAAGATCAAATCTCAAGAACATAAAAAAGCAAACAAAGCACGAAAAAACCTTTTGTTTTATTCTTCACGTCCCGGATTACGTCCCGGATCATTAGATAAAAATCCGAAGATGAAGAGTGAAACAAATAATATCACTACTGTGTAGACAAAAAGTTTGAGAGTAAGCATTACACAATCTCCAAGATCTTTTTTGGTTGAAAAAAAAAAAAGAAAAGAGATTCTCTAGTTTGATTTTAGATCACAATCAATGCATTGAAAATGATAAATGACGTTTTTTCTAACTATCTATTATATAAACCCTATACGATTATATATAAGACATATACAAATATATATAAGACATATAAAAAACGCGTACCTTTTTTAAAATCTTATCGAAAACTCACAGCAGCTTGCCAAACAAAGGCTAATAGAAAAAATAACAAAGGAATCACTGGCATAAAATCTACAATTGGATTTAAAAAAGCATAAGCTTCGGGCAATTTTGTGAAGAAAAAACTACTTGAATATAGGGCAGAATTAAAACAGATACAAATCAAACTAAAAATATTAAGCATAACAAATATTTTGTTCTTGAAGATAATTCTATTTTTACTAAGTTAGGAATACTGATAAAAAAAATAAGATTAAAAAAAAAAGAAGGTAGACTCACAATCTTTCTTAAAGTTTCTGCAAAGAACCTTTAAGCTTATCCAAACAAATTTTTGTTTTCAAATAAATAAATAAAAAAAAAAAGAAAAAAAAATCCTATTTTTCTATTTTCCTAAAAAAGAGTTATACGGATTTTATACATATCTAAAATCTCTTAATTGAATTATATATTATGATCAATAAATTTGTTTTAAGTCTATATCTACCTCTTTACCTATAAAAATGAGACCAATAACCTAAATCTGGTAACGTTTGAAAAATGGATTTAGATGAAAAGGGATTTAGAGAGAGAGGATAGTTGACAAAAAATCAATATATATAGTATTATTTATGTTGAATAGCAATCTGAATGATTCCACCAATACGTGGGACGTGGCCGAGTGGTAAGGCAACGGGTTTTGGTCCCGGTGTTCGAAGGTTCGAATCCTTTCGTCCCAGACCTTTAAATAGGACATCTAAAGAATCACAATTTTTGAATCATTTTGTTTTTGTTGTTTAGACGCATTATATTATTAATAATTAATTTATAAATTCGTTTTGATTTATTTAAAAAATACAAAATTAATAATAATAAGCTAGATAGATTTTCAATTCACGAAAAAATAACAAGACCTTTTGCATATAGGTTTTTTTTTCAGATGCGAAAAACGAGTTTGACCCCTTTTATGCTCTAATTCAAGATTGTATTGCGTATTAACGACACTTGAAACAATTCGGTACGATAAAAGAACTAAAAAAAAAAGCGTTTCATTCCAAAAAACACTAAAGAATACGCTCTTGCTCTTTTGTTCAAGAAGTTTTATGTTTGTGAGGTGTTGTTTAGATCTAGAATTTAAATAGAATACCCGGTATAACAAAGAACTATCCAATTCAATTGAATTTTTTTTTTATTCTTTTTTTATTCAGGATTTGCTATGAATTTTAGCATTTTGATTATTCAAATCAACTGATTTTATTCATTGTTCAGTATGGATTTTGTTTGTCACCCTATTCATATTGACAACAAGAGAGGAACTATATATAATCCAATCTAAGTAAATACAGTTTGTCTCAACGTATCATCTTTTTTTTTATTAATGTATTTTTTTTCGTTAATGTTTTAAATTCAATATTTCTTTCCTTTTTGAATAATATGTCTTTCCTTTTTGCATATTGATTGAATTTCTATTGATATTGAATTTTTTTATGTATTTGGGATGTATTTTGATTGTATCAATCTAACAACTAAAATCTATTTTTTATTTTTTCGGGTTGCTAACTCAATGGTAGAGTACTCGGCTTTTAAGTGCGACTAACAGCTTTTACACATTTGTATGAAAAAAAAACTTCGTCCCTACTATCGGTATTGTTTGTAAGACTACGACTGATCCGGAAAGGAATGACTGGAAAAAGCAGCATGTCGTATCAATGAAGAATTCGTCAACTACTTTTTTTTTTTATTTTACCGACTCGACTGAAAATATTGTTTTCATTTTTGGTCCGGAAGATAAACACCGAAATTCTAAGTTTGTCGAATGAATAAATGGATAAAGCCTTGGATCTTCAATTAATTAGATAAAGGAAAACTAAAAAAGCAACGAGCTTATGTTCTCAATTTGAATTATTATTCAATCTAATTAGATGTTAAAACTAGATTAGTAACCGATGTGTGAAAGGCTTCCTTCTAAGCCTTTATTTATTTTTTTTTACTAAATCCTAACTATTCCGTGGAGATAAATGTGTATAATAAAGAGTATAATGATCAAAAAAGATTCCAAAATCAAAAGAGCGATTGACTTGTCAAAGTAAAGGATTTTTAACTATCCTTTTTTTATGCTTATGGTATAATAAACAAACCATTTGAATTTGTTGTAATACAAAGTAAAAAAGGAGGACGTGAGAGAATCCGTTCATTAATTTATTTTCAAGGTACCTATTTTTTTTCTTATTACTTTGTTTTTACTCTATCGCACTATGTATCCGTTTAAAACTTCAAAAATACCATGTCCTTGCTTTAATCAAAAATAGACTTGACTAAAAATCGAATGGGAAAAGAACAAGATCAAAAATATATAGATCTAGCCAAATCTGGTAAAAAGGACTTCCTATACCCACTTATCCTTCAAGAGTATATTTATACACTAGCTCATGAGCATAATTTAAATAGATATACATTGTTGGAAAATTTAGGTTATGACACAAAATTGAGTTTTTTAATTGTAAAACGTTTAATTGCTCGAATGCAGCACCAGAATTATTTCCGTTTTTCTTCGGAAGATTTTAAACAAAATATTTTTTTTAGATACAACAAGGTTTTGTATTCTCAAAAAATATCAGAAGGATTTGCAATCATTGTGGAAATTCCCTTTTTCCTTCAATTTGGAACTTCTTTCCAAAATTTGGAAAAAAAATTGGAAATAGTCAAAGTTCAAAATTTACAATCAATTCATTCAATATTTCCGTTTGTCGAGGATCAATTTTCCCATTTCAATTTTGTGTTCGATGGGTTACTCCCATATCCCATTCATCTCGAGAAATTGGTTCAAATTCTTCGTTACTGGTTAAAAGATCCTTCCTCTTTGCATTTTTTACGATTGTTTCTTCATGAGTATTGGAATGCTAACAATCCTTTTTTTCAAAAAAAAGCAAATTCCTTTTTGGAAAAAAAAAATCTAAGATTATTTGTGTTTTTATATAATGCTTATATATATGAATACGAATCTATTTTTTTTTTTATTCGTAGCCAATTTTGTCATTTACCAGCAAAACGTTTTAAGGTTTTTTTTGAGAGAAACTACTTTTATGCAAAAGTAAACAATTTTACAAAAGTTTTTGCTAACCGTTTTCCCCTTAAGCTAGAGGTGTTTAAAGATCCGAACCTACATTATATTCGATATCAAGGAAAATTGGTTTTTGGTATAAGGGGAATGCCACTTCTAATGACAAAATGGAAACACTACTTTGTTACTTTATTTGAATGTTATTTTGATATATGGTTTCAACCAGACAAGATTCAGATCAGTTTATTATCGAAACAGTCTCTAACCTTTGTTGGTTATCTTTTGAGGTTAAAATTCACGCCTTGCGTGATACGAAGTCAAATGCTGCAAAAAGCCTTTAGTATCGATAATACTAGACATAATATGGAGACACTAATTCCCATTATTCCAATGATTGAATCATTGTCAAAAATGAAATTTTGTAACAAATTAGGACATCCCGTTAGCAAACCAACCTGGACGGATTTATTGGATTCAGATATTATTGACCGATTTTTGCGTCTATGCAAAAATCTCGCTCATTATTCTAGTGGATCTTCAAAAAAAAAAGTTTTGTATCAAATACATTATATACTTCGATTTGCTTGTCTCAAAACCTTGGCTCGTAAACATAAAATCTCTGTACGCGCTTTTTTGAAAAAACAAGGGTCCGCCTTTTTAGAAGAATTTTTTATCGAAGAACAGATTGCTTCTTTGATCTTCCCAAGAAATTCATCGAAATCTCCATATCCATTGAATCAATATAAAGATCGCCTTTGGTATTTGGATATTCTTTCTATTAATGATCTACTTAATCATAAGTAATTAATTGTGAAAACGTGTAAATCCGAATTGAATTATTCCAATTCAATAATCACTAAAGAATACCGATTCTTTAAAGGTTTTTTTAAAACAATGATTGACGTCAATTATGAAATGTTCATGCAATATAAATATACAAGTAAGGATTGAATAATTGAATATTCCATTTTTTGAATATTCAATTTTTTGCGTGGTTTTAGCTTGGTAACACGTTGAGTTTTAGATGGATACGTAGGGAAAGCCGTGTGCTATAAAAAAGGCAAGCACGGCTTGGGGAGAGATTTTTGTGGCTATTTTTTTAATAGGTCAATTTTCTACTCCATCCGACTAGCTCCGGGTTCGAGTCCCGGGCAACCCATTTTTATTACTATAAAAAATTTTCATAAAAAACGTTTCAAAATTTAACGCAGATCAGCAAGATCGATTTTTTTTTTTGAATGCTCCTATTCGTGGCCACAGATGTATAAAGAAGATTATTTATAGTCTAAACTATATATTCTATATCAGTCAGTCATATAGAGGTGGTTACTCATTTTTGGGTTGGTAGATTTCTAGTTATCTTGGTGAATAAATTGAGAAGGCTATTGATCCGGATAGTTAGGAGGTACTTTTTTTTTATGATTCCCATTTCTATTATTCCAATTTTAAAGATTAGTAGTAACCAAAGACTCTGGAAATACGATACATTTAAAAAAAGTAAAATAAACTGGTGGGGATCAACAAATTATCAATTGTTCCGCATGCAAACTGATCGGGGTTTGGTTTTTTTTTCTTTTCAACTGTATATTGCAAATCCGATGTTAACTTTGTTAACAGTAAATGAGACTAACAATTTGTGTTTTAACTATTTTGATAATTACTACTTTAGTAAAATTTTATACATTGAGATAAAAAATCTTCAGAAACTTTCGAGCTATTTTTTGAATGTAAGTGAAAATGATTCGGAAAGTCTGAAAAGAATAAAGCAATACCAATATTTATGGGTGTCATGCGATTTTTGCGATGGATTAAACTATCGAAAAACGTTTATGTCAAAAATGTATATTTGTGAACATTGTGATTCGTATGTAAGAATGGGTAGTTCAGAGCGAATTGATTTTTTGATTGATTCAGGTACTTGGTATCCTATAGATGAAGATATGGTCTCTTTTGATCCAATTCAATTTGATCCAATTGAATTGGATCAACTTGAATTGGATCAAATTAATCAATTTTTTTTGGATTCAAAGAAGAATAAGAATTACCCAACCCATAGAATAAATACAGAAAGCTATACTGAGATTGGCCCTGAGGTATTTCTCTTTAGCTTTATTGACATACCGTTATCTAGATTTATTGAGGTATCTTTTTCTCGATGTCCTCTAGGTGGTTCGAATACCATGCATTTTCCATATATCCGTTATATAGAATCTTATCTAACAAATATAGACCTAGACATAGAGGAGTTAAGTTTACCTAAAGACGCGAATGAGAACACGAAAGAAGATCACGATACTACCAACAAAGTTGTCCCTTCTTCTATAGATATAGACCTAACATCTACAGGAGAGATAGAAATAGAGATCAATACGTTACTGAGAGATCTAAATGAAATAATTCAGAGAGGTATACCTGATGAAGATCAACTAGAAATTGATGATAAAACTGAGCAGAATAATTCGAAAATCGAAAATGAGGACCCTCCTTATATAGAAAAACTTGACTCTAATCAACGAGAGCATGGATTAACTGAAGCTGTTCAGACAGGAATAGGTCAGTTAAATGGCATTCCACTAGCTATTGGGGTCATGGATTTTCGTTTTATTGGCGGTAGTATGGGATCAGTAGTCGGAGAGAAAATCACCCGATTGATTGAGTATGCTACAAGTGAACTTTTACCTCTTATTTTAGTTTGTGCTTCGGGAGGAGCACGTATGCAAGAAGGAAGTTTAAGTTTGATGCAAATGGCTAAAATATCTGCTGCTTTACATGATTATCAATCGAAGAAAAAGTTATTTTTCATATCAATTCTGACATCTCCTACAACGGGCGGGGTGATCGCGAGTTTTGCTATGTTGGCTGATATTATTATTGCTGAACCGGAAGCCCATATTGCATTTGCGGGTAAAAGAGTAATTGAGCAAACATTGAATCAACAGGTACCTGAAGGTTCACAAGAAGCGGAAATTATATTTGAAAGTGGATTATTAGATCTAATCGTACCACGTAATATTTTAAAAGGTGTTTTGAGTGAGTTATTTCATCTTCACAATTTCGTTCCGGTGAATGCTCAAGCAAGTAAATTCTTAACGTAAGAATGTATTTCTGAGGAAATTAAATCGATAAGTTTAACAAATTTCAAAGGTAAAAAATTTTGTTAAATTAACGTTATCCGATGGTACGAAGATAATAAAATAATATGAAACCCCAAAAAAGTCAATTATCATAACCTTATTTCATTTCAAAAAAAAAAAAGGATCTAGTGATTTGGAAATTCCTTGCGCTTTAGTATTATAATACTCATATTATATATGCTCACGCAGATCGACTTAAGATATAATTATATAAAATTCCATAGAAAATTAGCCAATTAAATAATTCACAAATAGGGTTCTAAACAATATAGCCAAAAAAGTATATATACATATATATAACAATTAGAGAATAACTAGGTTAAAACATTAAATATTAATTCGAGGTGCGCATTCTATGACAGTTCTCAATGATTTACCCCCAATTTTTGTGCCTTTCGTGGGTTTCGTATTTCCGGCAATTGCAATGGCTTCGTTATTTCTTTATATTCAAAAAAATAGGATTGGTTAAGGATAATGGGGACAAAACAAAGTAAATATTTTTTTTTTTCATTTTGAAGAGATCGGGCTGGATCTTACGATAGATCTTTAATAAATTGGTCGATAATGAGGATCCGACCCGTCTTCCACGTCAAACCTACGAAAAAAATAAAAGACTTCGCGGATTTATTTAATTTATAACTAACCTCGAAGGTTCAGTTCAATAATCAATATTGATATTTTGAGTAATCAAATCGTATATACAATTGAAACTGAAGAGAAAGATATTTTGATCGACTGGTCTAACCTCAAAGTCCAAGAATTTATAGGGTTTCGGATACGGAATCATCCGCGAGGGCTCCTATTCTTAATTAGTAATTAGTTTTCGTTGCATTGTAAATCGAATGAATTGCTTCAAAAAATGAACATACAAATATTGCGAGTTGACAAAAGTTAGTTCAGAACTAATAAACACCAAGTCAAATTCAGTTGGGCGAATATGCCAAAAAAAAAAAATTAGATCGAATATGAGTTGGCGATCAAAAGATATATGGATAGAATTTATAGGAGGGGCTCGAAAAACAAGTAATATTTTTTGGGCCTTTATACTTTTTTGCGGTTCATTAGGCTTTTTCGTTGTTGGCGTTTCCAGTTACCTTGGGCGAAATTGGATATCTTTTTTTCCGCCTCAGGAAATAATTTTTTTTCCGCAAGGCCTCGTTATGTCTTTCTATGGTATTGCCGGTCTTTTTATTAGCTCGTATTTATGGTCCACAATTTTGTGGAATGTAGGTAGTGGTTATGATCGATTCGATAGAAATCAGGGAATAGTTTCGATTTTTCGTTGGGGATTTCCGGGAACCAATCGTCGTATTTTACTCAGATTCATTTTGAAAGATATTCAGTCTATCAGAATCGAAGCGAAAGAGGGTATTTCTGTTCGACGTGTTCTTTATATGGAAATAAGAGGACAGGGATCCTTTCCTTTGAGGGGTACCAATGAAAATTTAACTCCACGAGAAATTGAGAAAAAAGCGGCGGAATTAGCTTATTTTTTGAATGTACCAATTGAAGTTGTTTAAAATAAAACACAAAAACAACTTTTTAAAAATTGAAAAATTCAAATATCTATAAACAATCTTTTTTAGTTATTCCAATTTTTCTTGTTATAGTCCATGTTCAATTTTTTTTTCGAATTGAAGCTAAATTAAAAATCGAATAACTAATTTCGAAAAAAAAAATTGAAATGTATAGGTTTTAAATCGGATAACGTTTTTTTTGAGAAAAAATTCGATCAAAGATATGCGATAATAAGTTTGGTTTGATACAAAATTCACAAACGAAAAAATGAAAAAAAAAAAAGCATTTATTTCCATTCTATATCTTACATCTATAATAGTGTTGCCCTGGTGCATCTCTTTTGTGTTTAATAAAACTGTAGAACCTTGGGTTTTGAATTCGTTAAATACTAGTCAATCAGAGCTTTTTGTAAACACTATTCAAGAAACTCGTATTATAGCAAAATTCATAGAATTAAAGGAACTTTTCTTGTTGGACGAAATGCTGAAGGAATATCCGGAAATACATCTAAAAAATTTTGTTATTCCTCTTCAGAGGGAAACAATTGAATTGCTTCAGATGTACAATATGGAGTGTATCCATATGTTTTTTCACTTCGTGACAAATCTAATTTGTTTCTTTATTCTAAGTCTTTATTATATTCTAAAAAATGAAGAACTTTTGATTATCAATTCATGGTTTCAAGAATTTGTATATAACTTAAGTGATACAATAAAAGCTTTTTTTATTCTTTTCGTAACTGATTTATGTATAGGATTTCATTCCCCTCACGGTTGGGAACTAATGATTGGATCGATTTATAAGGATTTTGGCTTTGCTCATAATGATCTAATTATATCGGTTCTTGTTTCCACTTTTCCAGTCATTCTAGATACAGTTTTTAAATATTCGATCTTTTATTATTTAAATCGTGTATCGCCATCACTTGTAGTGATTTATCATTCAATGAATGATTGAAAAAGGATTGAATATTCCTATTTTCATTTTTATTCTTTGTCTACTAATAAAAAAAACTATCTATATCTTTTTTTGATTAGTAGAAGTGGCGGGGATTCCTCCTCTATTTTAGTCAAAATTTTGAAAAAATATTTCATTAAATAGCAGCATCGGCGGTAGAGAACTTTTTTAGTGACTTACCTAATTTTATTGTATAAATTTTGGGGATCAACGATTATACCATGCAAACCAGAAAGAGTCTTTCGTGGATAAAAATAAAAGAAGAGATTACTTGTTTCATTTCTGTCTCGCTCATTACCTATATAATAACTCAGATATCTGTTTCAAATGCCTATCCTATTTTTGCACAGCAGGGTTATGAAAATCCACGTGAGGCAACTGGACGTATTGTATGTGCCAATTGTCATTTAGCTAATAAACCTGTGGATATTGAGGTTCCGCAAGCGGTACTTCCTGACACTGTATTTGAAGCAGTTGTTCGAATTCCGTATGATAAGCAAGTGAAACAAGTTCTTGCTAATGGTAAAAAGGGAGGTTTGAATGTTGGGGCGGTTCTTATTTTACCTGAGGGGTTTGAATTAGCCCCCTCAGATCGGATCTTGCCGGAGATGAAAGAAAAGATAGGTAATCTTTCTTTTCAGAATTATCGTCCAAATAAAAAAAATATTCTTGTGATTGGACCCGTTCCTGGTCAGAAATATACGGAAATAACTTTTCCTATTCTTTCTCCGGACCCTGCTACGAAAAAAGATGTTCACTTTTTAAAATATCCGATATATGTAGGGGGAAACCGAGGAAGGGGGCAAATTTATCCAGACGGTAGCAAAAGTAACAATACAGTTTATAATGCAACAGCTGCTGGTATAGTAAGCAAAATTGTACGAAAAGAAAAAGGAGGATATGAAATAACTATCACAGATACCTTAGAAGGACGTCAAGTGATTGATATTATACCTCCAGGACCTGAGCTTCTTGTTTCTGAAGGCGAATCTATCAAACTTGATCAACCATTAACGAGTAATCCTAATGTGGGTGGCTTTGGTCAAAGTGATACGGAAATAGTACTGCAAAACCCATTACGAATCCAAGGTCTTTTAGTCTTTTTTGCATCGGTTATTTTGGCACAAATTTTTTTAGTTCTGAAAAAGAAACAGTTTGAGAAGGTTCAATTGTCGGAAATGAATTTCTAGATGGTTCTCAAGTTATTAATTAAGAATGAAGTCAAAACGAAACAAAAGTTCATTCAGAATAAAAAAAAATTGATGACACTTTAAATAAGTATGAGATGATCGAAAAAATATTAACTTCTTTTTTACCAGAACAAATTTTGAGGATTACTTACTATTGCGACTTCATTTGTAGTCATACTGTTTTGTTACGTCAAATTCACTATTTGACTTTAGATCCTCTTTTTGTGAGGCAAAATAAAAATAGTAGGCATAGGATTACTTTACTTGAAGTAAATTCAATGGTCACTAAATGGATCAATATTCTTTTTTTTATTCCACGCAGAAAATAAATGAAGTAAATTCTCGTTGTTGACACAAGAAAAGTATGTGGAAAAAGTCTTTTCTTGTGTCGAAAGAATAATGAGTCCGACTTTGATGTGTCTTTTATTAAATAAAAAAAGATTTCTTGCTAGGCTTTATCATAAAGGACTCAAGTGTTTAAATATTGAATTTTATTAATTCGATTTAGACTAAATAAAGAGACTAATAAAACGTAATTGGGGGTAGGAATCGTTCTTTTTTTTTTTCAATAGATTGAAAAAAAAAGTCTTCAATTGCATAATTGAATAAAACCTTTTGAACGGTTCAACGAGTATTCTTGTATCTTTAAGGAACAAGTCAAAATCCTTTGACTTTATCAAGAACACCATCTACACCAAACAAAATTGAATGGAATTTGTGGAAAAATGTCATAAACCGAATTCATGTTATAATTTGTACAAAGCAAATATTAGGAATATAATTCATCATTTTTAAGAACTCAGTGGGACCCTTTTTTTTATATATGATATATGATTTAAGGGATCCCGTTGAGTTCTTATGCTTTCATATATACCAACTCAGTTCATCCCATTCCTGCTACAAAGATGAACCTAATCCGGAATATGAACCATAAAAGAAAATGCCTAGTAAGCCAATTACAATAGTACCTACTACAAAACCTATTAGCCAAAGAGGAATTCTTCCTGTAGTATCGGCCATTTATCCCACTTCCTCCTATATTTTTAATCAAGTGGTCATACTATAGACATAAACAGTCATAGATAATTATGAGATGATATCCTTCCGATGGGATAAAAGAAGTCGTACTTTTATTATTATTGTACTATTTTCGTGTCGAATTCTTTCTTCGATTGCTTTCTTTTATTAATTATTAATTAAAGAAATAATTAGAAAATAAAACAGCAAGGACAAAAATAAGTAACAACCCCCAGTAAAGACTGGTACGATTCAATTCAACATTTTGTTCGTTCGGGTTTGATTGTGTCATAGCTCTCTAATGAATTGTGATTAGGTTTATCGTTGTATGAATTGCATTGCTGATATGGATCCCAAAAAGAAAACAGTCGGTACAGCTAGTCCGTGAACAGCTAACCAGCGTACTGTAAAAATAGGATAAGTTCGATCTATGGTCATTGAGTCCTCCTAAAACGATTTACTAAATTCATCCAGTTGTTCCAAAGAATCAAAACGGCCCGTTATTAATGGAATTCCTTGTCTGTTCTCTGTAAAATATTCATTTGGACGTGGACTTCCAAACACATCGTAAGCTAATCCAGTGCTGACGAATAGCCACCCTGCAATGAATAAGGAAGGTATAGTAATGCTATGAATGACCCAATATCGAATACTGGTGATAATATCAGCAAAAGAACGTTCTCCTGTGCTTCCAGACATGCTGAGCTCCACATATTCTTCTACATAAAGTAAAAAAGGATCGATTCCGTAAAAGATGCGATCAGTAAATGAAAATTTACTGAAAAAAAAATCTTTGTAAGATCGTCAATTTAGTACCAAAGGTTTCTTTAAAGTATACCGAATCAGTATAGCTACCCTTATTCTGACACAGCAACGCAACGGCAATCATTCAAAAAAGAAGGATATTTTTGATAATTTGTTTTTATGTTTTGTTTTAGTGTACCTATCTTATTTATAGACTAGTATAGAACAGATCAAAAGTTTCTTTGAGTCGATAAAATCTTAGATTAAGTTTTTTGTTTCTAAAATTAAAATTGTTGGAGAGGATTCTCCTAGTGTTTCAATTGAATTAAATAAAAAAGTTAAAAAATGACCTGTTGGGGTGTATAAAAAAGATTTTGCTCTTTTAATTTCATTTTTTTTTTTAGTTTCAATTAAAAAAAAAAAAAATGAATCGTACACTACTAAATCATGGTAGGTTCGGATTTTTGATCAAAGAAAAAAATGATTATTCTTAATGCTTTTTGTTACTAATTCCTATTTTGGCTTTTCTTGACTTAGATACCTATTTATTTAGATAGCATTTTTTTTTTTGTTAGTGTCATCTATACTCTATAATGAATGCAACTTGAAAACTTTCAATTTCATTTAGGAAAATGCTTTACAATCTTATGTATAAAGTATATAAAAAAATGGATTTTTTTCTTTTATGTTTACTTTAACTAGTTATTTCGGTTTTCTATTAGCATCTTTAACGGTCGCTTCGGTTCTATTTATTGGTCTAAGCAAGATACGACTTATTTAAAAAAACAAATTCAATCCTAAATTCAGAACTATATCCAAAAACTTCTCGACTACTTTATTTTGTCCATTAGTTTTTTTATGAATAGTTTCGTTTTTCAGTCTACTTTATCTTGTTTATTGAGATTTTGGATCAATATGGATTAATATTGAAAAATAGATATTGCATTTTTTATTGTTTCATAAACAAATTCAAATGATTGAAGTTTTTCTATTTGGAATTGTATTAGGTCTAATTCCTATTACGTTAGCTGGATTATTCGTCACGGCATATTTACAATATAGACGCGGTGATCAATTGGAACTTTGATTTCGTCGAAAAGACTTTTTTTTTGACCTCCTGCAGTAAAGGGGGAGGTCAACTTGAGCTTGCTGTTTAATTGTTTTCCTATAATTTTTTATTAGTAAAAGACCAACAGAATCACGCCCTATAGGATTTGAACCTACGACATTGGGTTTTGGAGACCCACGTTCTACCAAACTGAACTAAGAGCGTTTTTTAAATCAAAAGAAGGGCACGTAAAACTAGTGATTGTTTTTGGTCATTAGCAACCTATCGTCAAATCTTATCGATGATTATCGACAATAGACTTAAAAAAAAAAAAAATGAAAGATTTATTCTATAGCATTTGAATTAATGGTACCGATGAGCTGTTTCCTTATTGCTCCGAAGCGAAGTAATAGGTAGGGATGACAGGATTTGAACCCGTGACATTTTGTACCCAAAACAAACGCGCTACCAAGCTGCGCTACATCCCTTTCAATTGGCTTATACTTCAATTCTAAAGAATCCCTGTCTTCTTTTCCACATACTTATTTTATTTTTTATCATTTTCGAAACTTATTTTGTTTTTTATTCTTTTGAGTATGCTAACAAATAGGATAATCAATAAAATAAAAACTTTATTAAAGATCAACATAAAAAACCAAAGCCAGATATTCTAGATATCTCTAACTATTTACCTAGAGTCTCGGAAATCCGTTGAAGATCGGTTTTAGGGTCTTTCCAAAAAAAAAATGGATCGATCTCATCATTTTCAATTCAATATTGAATTTGACATTCTGCGGATAAAACAAATCCAATTCAACTCGAAGATATCCATATGATCATATGTATATTATGATCAATATGTAATACAATGTATTACAATACAAAAAAAAATCGTACGAAAAAGATGAACTGAATAACAATTTTTACAATAAACACTAATGAGGGAGTAGTGAAAATGCAAAATTTCAAAACCTATCTATCCGTTGCACCCGTAATAAGTACTATATGGTTCGCGTCTTTAGCAGGTCTATTGATAGAGATTAATCGTTTTTTCCCGGATGCGTTAACATTCCCGTTTTTTTCATTTTAGTTGTTAAGACAGGGGGGCTGAAAGAGATTCGAAAGAAAATTTCATAAGAAATAGACTTTCATATCTGGGACTAATCCCCCCTTTTGTTCTTTATTTGACTAGGGTCAGATCAAGTGCTAGTTTATAAAACAAGCCCATTAAAAACAATTTTAAACGGAACACAATAGGTCCTTTTATAATTTTATTTAATTGCATTTTTTTTACTTAAAAGTCATAAATATAGAAGAATTGAACGAACAAAAACTAACCCAAAGCAAAAAGAACTGAGGAGGTTCATGGCCAAAGGAAAAGAAGCACGTGTAATGATTATTTTGGAATGTACCACCTGTGTTCTCAAGAGTGAGAATCAAAAATCACCAGGTATTTCCAGATATATTAGTCAAAAGAATCGACACAATACACCTAGTCGTTTGGAATTGAAAAAATTTTGTCCTTATTGTTACAAACATACGATTCACGTGGAGATCAAGAAATAGTGCTCTAGAAACTGAATCGTAGTGTCATCTTGATAAGCTTGATAAACAAGATGAAAAGAGGCATACTAACCTATTTTTGAATATGTTTAATTCTATATTGAATAGAAATAAACAAAAGCCTATTCTTCCATTTTCAATTCAATTAATTCAAGTCAATTCCGAATTATTATCATTTTTGAGATGATCAAACAAAAAAATTGGTTTTACAAATAAAATAAGGACTAAATAAATCATGGATAAATCCAAGCGACGTTTTCTTAAGCCCAATCGACGTTTTCTTAAACCCAAGCGACGTTTTCTTAAGTCCAATAGATCATTTCGTAGGCGGTTGCCCCCGATCCAATCGGGGGATCGAATTGATTATAGAAATATGAGTTTAATTAGTCGATTTATTAGTGAACAAGGAAAAATTTTATCGAGGCGGGTGAATAGATTGACTTTAAAACAACAACGATTACTCACTATTGCTATAAAACAAGCTCGTATTTTATCTTTGTTACCTTTTATTAATAATAATAACGAAAAAAAAATGAAATTTTTTAAATTAAAAAAAAGAAATTTGGTTAATACACCTAATGGGTATAGAAACCGAAAAAAAAAAGCTTATTCGTCAATTGAATCAAAATTACAATCCGAGTTTAAACTTTAAAAAAAAAAGATTAACAAAAAACTCCATTTTTGGGTTGTAGGATATTCAGATCATCCGAATAGAAATTAGCAAATCTTTTTTTTTTGAATGTTTTGATTCAGTTGGACTTCATCCTTGAGCCTGTTTTTGATATTATTTTCGTTTTAGCATACTCAACTCTCAATTTCTATTCTACCTTCTCCGAACTTTTTTTCGAGCATCTTATCATAATGAATTTTTTACACCAACTTTTTTCTAGTCATTTTTATGTAGTGCTTTGGATGTTATTTGAAATTGTATAAAGACAATTTTGATTTAATATAGCTATTTGTGCGAGTATTTTACGATTAATAAGAACTTTTCTTTTGTAGAGATGATTTATTAATTTATTATAATTAAAGGATAGAAGATTTTCGCGAATTGATGCATTTATCCGAGTAACCCACAAACGCCGAAAATTTCTTTTTTGCCTATCTCTGTCCCGATGAGACGAAGCTAAAGCCCTAAGTTTTTGTTGAATAATACTTCGAGTACGGCGTGAATTCCCCCCAAAAAATTTTGATGTCAATAAACGAATTTTGTTTCTACGTCGATGAGCTATATATCCGCGTTTAGTTCTAGTCATTGAATAAGCGAAATTTTTATGAATAACGAATAGATTTCTTGTCATTAAGCTATTCTTTTCCCCTTTTCTAGAATAACAACACTTATTTTCCAATGTATAAAACAAGAATTCCAATGGCTTTTGCTACTATAACCTTCCTATCCACAATTGAATTTCAAATTCTTGTTTTATGTTTTTATAAAAACATAAAACAACAGAAATATGGATTGATACTAACAAAAAAGTAACTAATAAAAAAAAATAGAAAATGAAAATTTTTACTAAATTAGTGGGTTCCATCGTTTCTATGGTCACTTCTTTTAAACAGTGAGGTCTTCTCTAGACACCGGAGCTCGGTTTTGATTTAATCATTTAATCAATATTTTTGTTAACTTGTACAGTTCATATTCGTCAGCTCTACCTATTAATTAATCAGCAATAGATCTTTCACATCAAGATCCATCGATACAGTAACGGTATTGAATTATGAAGATTTGCTAATTAGCTGACCCTCTGAGTTCATTCGTAAAAGAATAGGAGCCTAAGTTTGTTGTATTCAACATGGAAAAGGATGAACCCTGCTTACCTTAATAAAATAACGAATTAGTTGTGACCAAGTGGGTATTTCTTCATAGTTTTAATTGAAACTACAGGTGATTGAATTTTCACCAATGAAAACCATAAATTTATTATTCCAATAACAACTAGAACAATATGATAGATATTTTTTTAGGTTAACAAAAAAACTGGAAGTTGTTTCCTTCTATCCTAGTTCTATTGGATTCTAACGGGTAATAACTAAAGTTATTTAGTTTTGTTTAGCTATTCCCCGATCAACGATCTAAACGAGTCGCACATACACCCTAGTACACGTTCCTCGTCGCTGAGGACATCCCGCAAGAGCTGGTGATTTGTTGATTTGTCTGATTGGCTGTCTGGTGTTTCTAATAAGTTGTTTAATGGTTGGCATGGTAAATTGTGTGTATAATAAGCTGGTTTAGATTACTCCTAACCGACAGCTTATAACTTTAGGAAAACCAAATAAATTGTTTATAACTATCTATAAACAATTATTATTAATTGACAAATATAAAATTTGTGTAAGAGGATACCAAAATAAAATATAACTTTGTGGCGTTACCTTACGACTAGTATCTCTTCAACTCGTCTGCTATAGAATCAACTAGGCCATGAGCTTGGGCTTCTTGTGCTGACATAAAACAATCTCTGTCCATATCTGCATATATAATCGCGAAAGGTTGTCCTGTTTTTTTTGCATACTCCTTTGTGATAGTCTTACGCATTTTCGTTACTGCATTTATTTCCCGAGAAAGGTCTCCTGTTTCTAGCTCAGAAAACATAGCCGCCGGTTGATGGATCATTATCCTTGCATGCGGGAATGCTAACCGTTTCGAATTTTCTCCTCCGGCTAGTATCAAAGATGCCATTGAAGCAACAACTCCCCCGCCTATTGTATTGATGTCCGGTGGCACAGCTTGCATCATATCATAAATAGCTAAGCCCGATTTTACCCATCCACCCAGAGAGTTTATAAATAAAGTTAAATCGGTGGTCTCGTCTTCGATACTGAGATAGGTCATAAGACCCAGAAGTTGATTTGCGATCTCATTATTTATTTTTCGAGTTAAAAAAAGGATTCGTTCTTCATAAAGTAGATTGGGTAAGTCAATCCAATCTAACTTTTCGTCTGCATCGGCATATTCATATTCATCTTCACTTTGATCTCCATTTTCATCCCCATTTTCATCCCCATTTTCATAGTCATATTCAGCATCTTCAACGTCATACTCAGGATCTTCAAACTCATATTCAGGAATTTTTGGCACACCTACTGGCATAAGGTGAAAGAAAATAATTTTATTATTCTATTTTACTTTGATATGAAAGCATAACAATTAATTGGTTGAGTGCCCAAAGTTGGTTGTTTTTATTTATGCAGAAAATTAAGAGCCGAAAATGCTTCACAAATAGTTTTTAAAAATAATCAATAAATTTTTATGCAATTGCTACGATCCAAATAAAGTAAGATCAAAACCCCATTGCGTATTGATACTTATCGAGTATAGAATAGATCTGCCTCTCCTTGTTCCTACAACCCTAATTCTTACATTATTTATTAACAAAAAAAGATATTTTTTTTTTGTTTGGGGATAATCTGATGAATGAAAAAAGTAGGTTTATGACATTGTTTTTTCAGTGCAATAAAGTTACATAGTATTTAGTATTCATTAATAAAAAAAAAGGGGTATTTCCATGGGTTTACCTTGGTATCGTGTTCATACCGTCGTATTGAATGATCCCGGTCGTTTGCTGTCTGTTCATATAATGCATACGGCTTTAGTTGCTGGTTGGGCCGGTTCGATGGCTTTATATGAATTAGCAGTTTTTGATCCATCGGATCCTGTTCTAGATCCAATGTGGCGACAAGGTATGTTTGTTATACCCTTCATGACTCGTTTAGGAATAACAAATTCCTGGGGTGGGTGGAGTATCACAGGAGGAACTATAACAAATCCGGGTATTTGGAGTTATGAAGGTGTGGCCGGGGCACATATTGTCTTTTCTGGTTTGTGCTTCTTGGCAGCTATCTGGCATTGGGTGTATTGGGATTTAGAAATTTTTTGTGATGAACGAACAGGAAAACCTTCTTTGGATTTGCCGAAGATCTTTGGAATTCATTTATTTCTTTCGGGGCTTGCTTGTTTTGGATTTGGGACCTTTCATGTAACAGGATTGTACGGTCCTGGAATCTGGGTGTCCGACCCTTATGGCTTAACTGGAAATGTACAAGCTGTAAATCCAGCATGGGGTGTTGAAGGCTTTGATCCATTGATTCCGGGCGGAATAGCCTCTCATCATATCGCAGCCGGAACTGTGGGCATCTTAGCAGGGCTATTCCATCTTAGTGTACGCCCGCCTCAACGTCTATACAAAGGATTGCGTATGGGAAATATTGAAACCGTCCTTTCGAGTAGTATCGCGGCTGTTTTTTTTGCAGCTTTTGTGGTTGCGGGAACTATGTGGTACGGTTCAGCAACTACCCCAATTGAATTATTTGGGCCAACTCGTTATCAATGGGATCAAGGATACTTCCAACAAGAAATATCTCGACGCGTTAGTGATGAGTTAGCCGCAAATAAAAGCTTATCCGAAGCTTGGGCTAAAATTCCTGAAAAATTGGCTTTTTATGATTACATTGGTAATAATCCTGCCAAGGGTGGATTGTTTCGCGCAGGTTCTATGGATAATGGAGATGGAATAGCTGTTGGTTGGTTGGGCCATCCTATCTTTCGAGATAAAGAAGGGCGTGAACTTTTTGTACGACGTATGCCTACGTTTTTTGAAACATTTCCTGTTGTTTTAATAGACGGAGACGGAATTGTTAGAGCTGATGTTCCTTTTAGAAGGGCCGAGTCAAAATATAGTGTTGAACAAGTCGGTGTAACTGTTGAGTTCTATGGTGGCGAATTGAATGGGGTTACTTATAGTGATCCAGCTACAGTTAAAAAATATGCTAGACGAGCTCAGTTGGGTGAAATTTTTGAATTAGATCGTGCGACTTTGAAATCCGATGGAGTTTTTCGTAGCAGTCCGCGAGGTTGGTTTACTTTTGGACATGCTTCCTTTGCTCTAATTTTCTTTTTTGGCCATATTTGGCATGGTGCGAGAACATTGTTCCGAGATGTTTTTGCGGGTATTGATCCGGATTTAGACGCTCAAGTTGAATTTGGAACATTCCAAAAAATTGGAGATCCAACCACACGAAGACAAGTAGTATAATAGAACAAACAAGGATTTCGTACTTTATATCCTACAGTTTTTGGCTTGGCTGTTGTGTTCCGGCGTTTTTTATGTTTCAGAGTTTTTCAATCTTGTCTTGTTCTTTTTTCATATGTATATGATCCAAACTAAACAGGTATGGAAGCTATAATTGTAAACCACGGTTGAATCTATGGAAGCATTGGTTTATACATTCCTTTTAGTCTCGACTTTAGGAATTATTTTTTTCGCTATCTTTTTTCGAGAACCGCCAAAAGTTCCAACTAAAAAGTAAAAAGATGAAATGATTTTTTATTTGCTTAGATCTAGTAAAGAGTCTCCCAATATTCTATTGGGAGACTCTTTACTAGATCTAGTCTCCGTGTTCCTCGAAAGGATCTCGTAATTGTTGAGAGGGTTGCCCAAAAGAAGTATATAAGGCATACCCAGTAAAACTTACAAGTAAACCAGATAGAAAGATGGCGAATAGAGTTGCTGTTTCCATTCTTATAGAATTTCAAAAAAAAGTACAATGAATCTATGATAAGATCATCTATTTACAATGAAATCGTATACAAAGTCAACAGATCTCAATTAATACAAAATTAGATTTATGGCTACACAAAGCGTTGAGGGTAGTTCTAGATCTGGTCCAAGACGAACTATTGTAGGGGATTTATTGAAACCCTTGAATTCCGAATATGGTAAAGTAGCTCCGGGATGGGGAACTACCCCATTGATGGGAGTTGCAATGGCTTTATTTGCAGTATTTTTATGTATTATTTTAGAAATTTATAATTCTTCTGTTTTATTAGATGGTATTTCAATGAATTAGAGTTCTAAGGACCCTTCAGCCCTAGTTTTTAAATCCAAATTTTTTTTTATTCCATTCTCTATTTCATTTGTTTTTGGTAGTTCGATCGTGAAATTTTTTCGGTAGTTATGGAATATGAGTGTGCGTCTTGTTCTAATGAATCCTCTTGATAATACAGAAACAAGATCTGTCATCTTATTCTAGATAGTTTATTCGATCGTCAGATATTATCTGAAATAGGAATATCTGGAGCACGAAATATATATATATAAATCGAAAGTTGTGGAACTATGATTCATATTTCAATATGGAGAACTCATAACAAAACTATAAAAAAAGGTCAATAAAGAATTGAAATTGAACAAATTTTCTTCTTTTGAATTTTAACTCTTTTGCTAGCGTTTATTTTTTCAGCAAAAGACAAACCTTTAATTTAATTCACAAAAATAAAGTGATGATACAAGGGTTCTTACTCAAAGATTCTTTGCAATTAAGTGAGGTTAAATTTGTTGGTCAGTCATCGTGGTTCTAGTGTGAATCTGAGGTTAGAATTGATTTCTAGGATTTGAACAAGAAAATGTCTATCAATAATTACGAACAAAAACAAAACGAATAAAAAAAAGTCCATATACAAATGACAACTGAATCCAATCACAATTGAAATAAATGGATAAATAGAAATTTCAAGAGGCCTAGACAGCAATACAATAAGTGAGCCGATTTGATATTTTAGCATTATAACTACAAAGACGAAGTTTCTAGTTTTTCTTTTTGTTTTTTCTATAGAGAAATTATTTTCATCTAAGATCATGGTACTTTAGTGTAATTAGCTTGCTATAGGATTAATAGAAATTAAGTTCTAGTCTAGCTTTATATGTCAAATTGTTTTGTTTGAGCTGTACGAGAAGAAATGCTCATATACAGTTCTTTGGGGGGGGGCTCCCTAGTTTACCTATCCCAATAAAGTTTATGATTGGTTCGAAGAACGTCTCGAGATTCAAGCGATTGCAGATGATATAACTAGTAAATATGTTCCTCCTCATGTCAATATTTTTTATTGTTTAGGAGGAATTACGCTTACTTGTTTTTTAGTACAGGTAGCTACCGGATTTGCTTTAACGTTTTACTATCGACCGACCATTGCTGAGGCTTTTGCTTCTGTTCAATATATTATGACTGAAGCTAACTTTGGTTGGTTAATCCGATCAGTTCATCGCTGGTCGGCAAGTATGATGGTCTTAATGATGATTCTGCACGTATTTCGTGTCTATCTTACTGGTGGTTTTAAAAAACCTCGTGAATTGACTTGGGTTACTGGTGTAGTTCTTGCTGTATTGACCGCTTCTTTTGGCGTAACTGGTTATTCCTTACCATGGGACCAAATTGGTTATTGGGCAGTAAAAATTGTAACAGGGGTTCCTGACGCTATTCCGGGAATAGGATCATCTGTAGTCGAGTTATTGCGCGGAAGCGCTAGTGTAGGCCAATCCACTTTAACTCGCTTTTATAGTTTACATACTTTTGTATTACCTCTTCTTACTGCTGTATTTATGTTAATGCACTTTTCAATGATACGGAAGCAAGGTATTTCTGGTCCTTTATAGTAATACTAAAACGTAGCTAGTTGTAATCAATCGAGATTACTTGGGGGAGGAAAAAGACAATTTCATTGCTACAAATATGGATTATTGAAACTAATAAGACATGTATTTGGATATTTTCCTTCAACGCCCTAAAACTTAATATTAGTGAATATTCTATTATTGAATAACGAATAATTTCAATTAATTGAAAATTGAATAGTTGAAGTGAATTCTCCAAAGAGAAAAGGGGGGATTATGGGAGTGTGTGTCTTGGACTATTGATTTGGCCATGCAGAACTAGGCTTTTAGCTGCCACATTGAAATTCATCACTAAATGTGTCTTTGCTCCAACCATTGTGTAAGCTCCATACAAAATACAAAAGATAGGCTGGTTCGCTTGAAGAAAATCGTTTCTATGATCAACTCAACATGAGCAGGCTCCGTAAAATCCAGTAGTAAGTCATAGGATATATGGGTTATATTCTATTTTTAGTACACTATGGTGAACTATTTTAGTTATATAGAGATTTCATTGTGACTTACAGTTTAGTGTAACGTATTTGGTTGATTTATTACTTTGAGTTTACTGAACACGTATTATAGTATAAAAATGCATTCATTGCCTGTGCATTGACTTGGTTTTTGATACTATCGGAGTAAAACGAAGGATCTAAAGAAAAAAAAGGCTAAATTCGATTTAGTAACAAGTTAATCCTTTGTATAGAATCTAAAACATCCACAAATTTGATTTTTTGAAAAATCAAAACAGGACTTGAATTGAAAGTGAAAGGTTTGAGACACCCCAAAAAGCATTTGGTGATAAGCACCTTTGGTAGCCTACTTGGGTATTGAGCATTTATTCGTCCAAAATCTGTAATAAAAGAAGAAAATGCGTTTGAATCGATGGTTAAAACTCAGTTGTTAACTTATTTAAAACTATTCAACTATTTATAGCTAGGAGGACTATCCTCTTAGCTAACTTTTAAACTATCTGGATCTAATAACCATCTTGCTATAAGGAT